TGATTACTTTCACAAAAAGAATTAATTATATTTATTAAGGGATTTTGATTTTTTACGATTTCAAAATTCCTTAATATTCATTATTTTTTCATTTATTAAAATTAAAAAGTCCTTTATAATAGAATAGAAATAAAAGTCTTTAAATTATTATGAGTTTTATCTTGGCTCAGAATGAACGTTAGTTATCTGCTTGATACATGCAAGTTGAACGAATAGAATTTGTATTCTATTAGTAGCGAACGGGTGCGTAACGCGTGAGAATCTGCCTTTCAATCTGCGTAAAACGTGGATAAAGCATTTATTGTATAAAAATTATATTGTTGAAAGATGAGCTTGCGTAAGATTAGGTAGTTGGTGTAGGTAATGGCTCACCAAGCCAATGATCTTTAGCCAGTTTGAGAGAACGATTGGCCACATTGAAACTGAGACACGGTTCAAACATCATTTGATGGCAGCAGTAGGGAATTTTGGACAATGGGCGAAAGCTTGATCCAGCAAGATAACGTGAAAGAAGAAGGTTATTTTGATCGTAAATTTCTTTAATGATGTTTTAGATTATGACATGACATCATCAAAAAGTACTGGCAAATCCTGTGCCAGCAGCCGCGGTAATACAGGGAGTGCAGACGTTATTCGGAATTATTGGGCGTAAAGAAAAATAAGATGGTAGCCAATTAAGTATCTTTGATCTTAATATAAACTTATGAAGAAAAATCAAAGCTCAACTTTGATACACTTTATAAGACTGGTTTACTTGAGTGATGTAGAAGAGAATGGAATTTCTTAGCGAGAGGTAATATTTCATGAACTAAGAAGGAAGGCCAAAAGCGAAGGCAATTCTCTTGGCATTTACTGACATTGTATTTTGAAGGTTTGGGGAGCAAAAAGAATTAGATACTCTTGTAGTCCAAACTGTCAACGATGACTTTTATTTGTTGCGTTTCTAATATCTATTACAAATGCAGTGAAACAGCTAACGCGTTAAAAAGTCCGCCTGAGGAGTACGGTCGCAAGATTAAAACTCAAAAGAAGAGACGGGAGACTATACCAGTGGTGGAACATGCGATTTAATTCGAAACAACACGCAAAACCTTACCAGTTCTTGACATATTATTTAAAGCAATTTGTTACAGAATTGTCTTTTATAGTAATACAGGAGTTGCATGGCTGTTGGAAGTTCGTGCTGTGAAGTGTTGAATTAATTTTCTTAACGAACGAAACTCTCACTCTTTGGTTATCAAAAAAGACAATTGTCTTTTTACCCTTAGAGAACTCCCGCTGATAAAGCGATGGAAGAGGAGAATCACTTCAAGTCCTCATGACCCTTATGAGCTGGGCTATCCGCGTGTTACAATGGTAAATATAATAAGAAGCGATGATGCGAGTCGGAGCAAATCTTCAAAATTTACCTCAGTTCAGATTGTTTTCTGCAATTCGAAAACATGAAGTTGGAATCACTAGTAATCGTAGATCAGCAAGCTACGGTGAATCGATACTTAGTCTTTGTACTCACCGCCCGTCACACTTTGGAAATTGAGTGCGTTAGAAGCTTTTAATTTCTTTTTTTATGAATATCTTTTGAAAAGAATAAAAAATAAAAATTGTATTAAATTAAAACCCAAAATGTGCTTAGTAACTGAAGTGAAGTCGTAACAAGGTAACCGTAGAAGAATCTGCGGTTGGATTAATTTTGTTCCTTTCATCTAGGGGTTAGGATGTCACCTTTTCATGGTGGAAACACGAGTTCGAATCTCGTAAGGAATGCACAAAGAAAATATTTAAAAGATTTTATTTATTTTTATAAACACACTTAAATATCAGAGAAATCTGCGAAAGACAAACGGCAAATATAACTTAGTAGGTTAAAGTGCTAGACTGTGACTCTGGAAACATGGGTTCAAATCCCATTTTTTGCCCTGAGACTTCTCAGATTAGAGGCTAATATAGTGTGGCAGGTATAGATTAATGGTAAATTATCTGCCTTCCAAGCAGAGGATGTGAGTTCGATTCTCATTACCTGCTTCTTTTAGAATTCTTTTTACAGGGTATAGCGCAGCCCGGTAGCGCGTCTGTTTTGGGAACAGAAGGACGCTGGTTCGAATCCAGCTACCCTGATCTTCAACATTAAAAGAACATAAAATTGTAAAAAAATTTATTAATATTAATAAAATAAATATCAAAATTATCTCTTTTTTAGAAATAATCACATTTTTTTGTAAAAATCTGAAGATTTGAATTTTAATTATTTCTGCAATTGTATTTATTTATAAATAATAATTTTTAGTACAATGTTAACTCGTTGGTTTTTTTCAACAAATCATAAAGATATCGGTGTTCTATATTTAATTTTTGGAGCATTTAGTGGTGTTTTAGGTACTTGCTTTTCTTGGGTAATTCGTTTAGAATTAGCTCAACCAGGTAACCAAATCTTACAAGGTAACCACCAATTATATAACGTAATCATTACTGCTCACGCATTTTTAATGATTTTCTTCATGTTAATGCCAGCATTATTCGGAGGATTAGGTAACTTCTTCTTACCTATTTTAATCGGTGCTCCAGATATGGCTTTCCCACGTTTAAATAACGTATCATTCTGGTTATTACCACCTTCATTACTTTTACTTTTAGCTTCTGCTCTAGTTGAAGTAGGTGCTGGTACAGGTTGGACAGTTTATCCTCCTTTATCAAGTTTAGCTAGTCACTCTGGACCAAGTGTAGACTTAGCAATTTTCAGCTTACATTTATCAGGTATTAGCTCAATTTTAGGTTCAATTAACTTTATTGCAACTGTATTTAACATGAGAGCACCAGGTATGGGTATGCACCGTTTACCATTATTTGTATGGAGTGTTTTCATTACATCTTGGTTATTACTATTATCTTTACCTGTATTAGCTGGTGGTATTACTATGCTACTAACTGATAGAAACTTCAATACATCATTCTTTGACCCAGCTGGTGGTGGTGATCCAATTTTATATCAACACTTATTCTGGTTCTTCGGTCACCCAGAAGTATATATTTTAATTATTCCTGGATTTGGTGTAATTAGCCATGTAATTCAAACTTTCTCTAAAAAACCTATTTTTGGTTACTTAGGTATGGTTTACGCTATGGTAAGTATTGGTATTTTAGGCTTCATCGTATGGGCTCACCATATGTATGTTGTTGGTTTAGATATCGATACAAGAGCCTACTTCTCTGCAGCAACTATGATTATTGCAGTACCAACAGGTATTAAAATTTTCAGCTGGTTAGCTACTATGTGGGGTGGTTCAATTGAATTTAGAGCTCCAATGTTATTTGCTATTGGATTCTTAATTTTATTTACTATCGGTGGTGTTACTGGTGTTGTAATTTCTAACAGTGGTTTAAATATTGCTTTCCATGATACATACTATGTAGTTGCACACTTCCACTATGTATTAAGTATGGGTGCAGTATTTGCATTATTCTCTGGATACTATTACTGGATTGGTAAAATTACAGGTTTACAATACCCTGAAACTTTAGGTCAAATTCACTTTTGGTTAACTTTCATTGGTGTAAACTTAACATTCTTCCCAATGCACTTTTTAGGTCTAGCTGGTATGCCTCGTAGAATCCCAGATTACCCTGATGCATATGCTGGTTGGAACGCTGTTTCTAGTTATGGTAGCTACGTTTCTACTTTTGCTATTGTATTCTTCTTCTATGTAGTATATAAAACATTAACAAGTGATGAAACTTGTCCAAGCAACCCTTGGGAAACTACTCCAAACGTGTCTTCTACTTTAGAATGGTTATTACCTTCTCCAGTAGCTTACCACACATTTAAAGAATTACCATGCATCAAAGAAACTCACGTATTAGAAAAATAATACGTACCTTTAACAATTTATTGTTAACAACATTTTTGGGACTATAAGTCCCAAAAATTTTCCCTTTTACAAAAATAAAACTTCAACAAAAAAAAATGAGTAGATCAAGCTGGAAAGGACCTTTTTGTGAACTAAAAATCACAGATCAAAATCAAATAACACATAAAACATGGTCACGTCGTTCTTTAATATTACCAAATTTACTTGGAAAAACTCTTTTTATTCATAATGGTAAATCATTTATTCCATGTAAAATTAAAGAAGAAATGATCGGATTTAAATTAGGTGAATTTGCTTCAACTCGTAAGTTAGCAATTCATAAAAAAAAGAAATCTAAGTAAAATGATTTAATTCATTTTTTTCTTTAGATTTATTAGTTTAGAGTTTAATAACAAAAGAGAATTTAATTATATTTATTATTAGTACAGTTTAAAACCTAATTAACTAAATAAAAATCATTAAACTGAAAAACTGCAATCTCTAAAAAGTAGATTTCCTAAGATAATGAAACATATTTAGTTAATATGGGAAGTTTATATTTAGCCGACTTCACTGCTTGTAATGCCATTGTTGGTGAAACACCATCAATTTCAAATAAGATTTGGCCTTTTTTTACACGACAAGCCCAGAAATCAGGTGAACCTTTACCTTTACCCATACGGACTTCAGCTGGTTTACTTGATACAGAAATATCTGGAAAAACTCGAATCCAAACAACTCCCGTACGTTTTAATTTACGAGTAATAATTCGTCGAATTGCTTCAATTGTTTGTGAACGAATTCTTGCAGCTTGTAATGTTTTAATACCAAACTTACCAAACTTTAGAGTATCCATATTTGATACTACTCCAGTAGCACGACCTTTTTGAAATTTTCTAAATTTAGTTCGTTTTGGTTGATACATTTTTATTGATAATTATCATAAAAATAATGCAAAATCAATAACATTAGTATGGGTTATCTTAAAATATTACTATTCTTACAAATCCCACCTATTTCGTTGTAGTCTTCAACGAGTTTGAAAAACTTGTTTTGAGGCTAGCTTCTCGCTTAAGATGCTTTCAGCGATTATCTATTCCGAATTTAGCTACCCGGCAATGCTTTTAGGCAAAACAACCGATCCACCATGGATTCGTAGTTTCAGGTCCTCTCGTACTATGAAACTGTCCTCTCAATTTTTTAAACACCCAAACAAGATAGAAGCCGCCCTGTCTCACGACGGACTGAACCCAGCTCGCGTACCACTTTAATCGGCGAACAGCCGAACCCTTTGAACCTGCTACAGCTCAAGGTTGTGATGAGCCGACATCGAGGTGTCAAACAACTTCGTCGATAAGATCTCTCAGAAGTCATAAACCTGTTATCCCTAGCGTACCTTTGATCCGTTGAGCAGGAGCCTTTCCATTCAGAACTCCTGGGTCACTATAACCAACTTTCGTTTCTGTTCTACCTGTCAATATCACAGTTAAGCAAGTATTGCTATTACGCTCTTAGTATTAATTTCCGACTAATACGAACTTACCTTCGTACACTTTCGTTACACTTTAGAAACTGGCCGCCCCAGCCAAACTGTCATTAATGCATTGTTACTTTGAATCTCAAAGCTGAGAAAACTTATGTAAAACGAGTGGGGTTTCAGGGAGCGATTTCAAAAATGAAATCAACCACTTTCGCTACACAATTTACATAATTCTTCTGTACATTATTACAGTAAAGGTGCATAGGGTCTTCTCGTCTATGTTCAGGAACTTCGCATCTGCACGAAGAATTCAATTTCACTGAGTCCACGTTTGAGACAGCGGAGCAATCGTTACGTCATTCATGCAGGTCAGAACTTACCTGACAAGGAATTTCGCTACCTTAGGACCGTTCATTTATGTTAATATAATATTTATTTAAAAAGTAAATATTATACGTTTTTTCTAAAAAGAAAAAACCTTTATTTCTCAATAAAGATCGGACTATATCATCTTCTTTCGAAAAAGAAGTTTAGCGTATAGTCTCTGAGGATTCTTCAATTTTTTCTTGAATCTTTTTTAAAATAAATTCATCAGAATAGGTAAAACGAGATATACGTTGAAAACCTAATTTTTTACGTAAAACTAAGAATTTCTCAACATCATCTTTAATTTTAATACCCGACACTTGCAAATTCACAATTTCTTGAAAAACGGAAAATTCATGTTTTTTCTTTGATGAAAGAAAACTAAATTTCTTAAAAAAAGGGATAACATTTGTTTGAATACTATATAATGAATCTACTTGATAAACAAAACAACCATCAGGTCGCTCTCTAATAGTACCACAACCTAAATGTTTTTTTAATAAAGATAATAATACAAAATCTTTATTCGACACATTAAAACCTACAGAAAAACGAAATCCGAGATTAAAATCATCTCTTTTTCTAATACTACTATAAAAAGATCCTTCTCCATCAACGAAACCTGCTAAATAATAACCAATATCTCTTGGTATTTTCTTAATATTTGAATTCATTTTCATTATTTTTAACAAAAAAATTAAAGTCTTTCCTGCTGATTATCTCAATCATTTATATTTTTACTGCAATAAAAAAAAGCGAGTAATAAATGATTCTTGAGGTTTTCCAGCATATAGCTAAATTTTATAACTACAAAAGTCTATAGTTACGGCCGCCGTTTACTGAATATTTAATTAGAAGCTTCGAACTTAATCTAACTTTTCCTCTTATTCTCCAGCACTGGGCAGACGTCAAACCCGATACATCGCTAACTAGCTTAGCCGAGTTCTGTGTTTTTGGTAAACAGTCGTCGCTCCTAATTTTATGCTGCCTATAAAAAGGCTATCCTTTTCCCGAAGTTACGGATATAATTTGCCGAGTTCCTTAAACGTGGGTCACTCTTCGCCTTAGTACAATTACACTAGCCCACCAGAGTCGGTTTGCGGTACGGTTTTATTAATTATTTTACAGTTTCCAGAGACCTTTTCCAAAATAAAAAAATATCCTTTTTATTTTCATTGTAATTTTAAATTACATTATTTTAGAAGAAAATCTGTCATAAAATAAAAATTAAGGAATATTAAACCCTTAAACCCATCAATTATATTGGTTTTATATAACCTTAGGGACCGATTTACTCTACACCAAGCTATACTTTGTAGAAAACCTTGGGCTTACGGCGATCATGAATTTCACATGATTTATCGTTACTCATGTCAATATTTTCACTTCTGATATCTCCAATAATATTTACATATTATCTTCACTGACTTACAGAACGTTCTGCTACCTTATAATACCTATAAAAGGTTTCATTTAAAAAAATTATTACAACCGCGGTTTCGGTGTTTATCTTGAGCTCCGTTACATTTTAAGTGCAATCAAGCATAGACCAGTGAGCTATTACGCTTTCATTAATAAATGGCTGCTTCCAAGCCTATTTTCTAGTTGTCAAAGCCTGATCACTCCCTTTCTCACTAAGATAATGCTTTGGAACCTTAACCAGCGGGCTGGGCTGTTTCCCTTTCGACTCCACACCTTATCGCGAAGAGTCTGTTTAGATACGTCACAGAGATCCATGTATTCGGAGTTTTCTTAAATTCAGTAAGGCTTTGGGCCACCCTCACTTAAAAAGTGCTCTACCCCATGCTCTCGCGCATTTATATATCCACTCTACCTAAATAGATTTCGCAGAAAACCAGCTATCTCCGAGTACGATTAGTCTTTCACTCCTTATCACAATTCATTTCAATCTATTGCAACAGATACGAATTCGGTCCTCCAAAATGTATTATCATTTCTTCAACCTGATCATGATAAGATCACTCGGTTTCGGGTCAAACAATACTCACCTTTGTTCATCTTCAATGTCGCACCAAAGAAGGTAACATATTTAAAAACGCCTACACTTGACAGCTTAAGCTAAGCGAGATAATTGTTTAGTCATTGACTCATTATGCAAAAGGCACCCAATCACTCTCTAATTTCATAGAAAGCTCTTAGTGCTTGTAAGCATTCAGTTTCAAAAATATTTCAGATTCTTTCACCTTTCCCTCACGGTACTTGTTCACTATCGATCAAAAGTTGATACTTAGGCTTGGAAGATGGTCCTTCCATTCTTCGAACAAAGACGATGTTTGTTCTACTCAAATTCAGTTTTATATAAAACTTATTCAATATTTTTTGTTAATACAGGGTTATTACCTTCTCTGACAGACTTTTCCAAATCTTTCAAAACAAAAAATAGAATAAATAAAACTTTGGCCTATTCCGATTTCTTTCGCCAATACTTTCGGAATCTCGGTTGATTTCCTTTCCTATAGCTACTAAGATGTTTCAATTCACTACGTTTTCTAGAAATTTCGAGTTTTCTCTTTGGAGATCCAAATATCATCATGGTTAGAGACATTCCATTTGGCTTATCGCAACTCACTACGTCCATTTAAACTTTTGTCTAGGTATCCACTAAATGCCCTATAATATGATTATATTATGCATTATAAAAACTTTTATTAATTAAAATTGCAATAAAAAAAATTAGCGAAAATGAGATTCGAACTCATGACATATGGGATATGATTCCATCGTTCTAGCCACTGAACTATTCCGCTCTTTATATAATACTAGATCACCATTACGTCTCCCGCTATCAGCAGTACATATAATGAGAAATGCTTTTACAACTCGAGTTCAGAATGGTATCGGGTAGATCACATTTCTTAATTCCTGATCATCGTTAATAGACTTTTATCTCAAAAATATTATTCTATTCTATAAAAAGAACAATTTAATATTCAAATTTACACGAATATTTTCTATTCTATAAAAAGAACAATTCAATATTATAATTCAACTTATTTTGTTCTATACTGAAGAACAATCTAATATTAAATAAAATGGGTGAATCTATGAAAAACTCACCCAAAAATAAATGAATAGAATTCGTTATTTATAAAATAATTAATCCGAAACATATTCTATTAGAATACGAAAAGGATTAAGAATGCCATCATTAATGCGAATAAAGCGATCGCTTCAGTTAAAGCGAAACCTAAAATAGCGTAACCAAATAATTGTTTAGTTAAACTTGGGTTTCTTGCTACTGAGTTAATTAATGAACCGAATACGATACCAATACCAGCTGCTGCACCTGCTAATGCAATAGTTGATAAACCTGCACCGATTAATTTTGCTCCGTCTGCCATAGTTTAAATAGAAATAAGAAATTTTTTAAAATTGTTTACGAAAAAAGAAGAGATTTTTCCTTAATGAAAAATCACAAGAATTAATTCTTGTATAAAAGTTTTTGATTTTAATTTTTTTAGAAAAAGAAAAATTAAGTACGTCTTTTTTTAGGAGGTCGACATCCATTATGTGGAATTGGAGTTTGTTCATGTAATGAAACAACACGTAATTTTGAACGCGCAATTGAATATAATGCAGTTCGTTTACTAAAACCTAAACCTTTAAATTTAACATCAACTTTTCGATAACCTAATTGATATGCTTTTAAAGCTACCTGTTGCGCAACCATTGTTGCAGCATGAGATGTTGCTTTACGTGAATTACGTAAACCTAAAGCTCCTGCAGATAACGAAAAAAGAGTTCTACCTAATAAAGTAGTAAAATTAATAATTGTATTATTTTTAGTATTTTGAATGGTAATAATACCGCGTTTTACTTTTTGTACTTTTTTTTGAATTTTATTTTTAAATACTATTTTCTTTTTTTTTGGCGTAATTAAAGTAATTTTTTTTTGATTGATAGATTCTTGCATTGAAAAAATGGAATTTTATTGAGTACTTTAAAGTTTGATAATTCGAATTAATACATTCAATTATTTGAAGCTATGCTTCTTATTTAGTTTTTTAGCTGTTCGTGCGTTACTATGCGTTTGCTGGCCACGTGTTGGTAATCCTAACGAATGGCGGAATCCTCTATAACTACCATTTGAAATTAAATGTTGAATATTTTGAATACGTTTTCGTTTAATTTCACTACTTGTTTCGTAATGTGTTGACAATACTTGTGAAAGTAAAGCAATTTCATTGGCACTTAATAAAGTTAATTTTGTATTTGGACAAAATCCTGCAAGATCACAAATTTGTTTTGCTTGATATTGACCAATACCATAAATACCCATTAAAGCGATATATAATTGTTTTTTTGGATTTAAATTAGTGTTTTGAATAAAAACCATAATACTATTATTTATTTGTTATTTTAATTTTTTACGAATTTTTAAAGTTACTTTATCAGTTAATAATCGGATACCTTTTTCTTTATAAGCATTTGGTTTTCGTAAGCCTTTAATAGTTGCAGCAATTTGAGTTACTTGATTAAAATCTAAACCAAATAAACTAAATGATGTTGGACCTTGTAAAAATGCTCGAACACCTGAAGGAAGTTCATAACGAATATCATGACTAAATCCAAGTTTAAATTGTAAAATATCATTTGCTGAAGCATTATTACTTTTTACCAAAGTAACACGATAACCAATACCAGTAATTTTTAAATTTATTAAATAACCGCGATTTACACCAACACATTTATTTTCTAGAAGAGATTTATATAATTTTAAATTGCTTTTTTTTGTACTATTAATATAAATAGTACGCATTTTATCATTAGTTACATTTAAATCCGAAGAATATGTGTCAAAAGAAAAAGCAACGCGATCTTTTTTTAATGAATTTAAATTCTGCAACGAAAAACGAGAAGTACCTATTGGTCCTGAAAATACAAAACAATCCGGTACTTGGGATGATCCAACGCCCGAGTTTTGAACTGTTAAACTAACTTTTTCTGGTAATTCGATTTTATCTTGATATTGATAAAAATTTTTATATTGTAAATTCATTGTTTAACTTATTTGTTTTGTGAAAGATTAATCTCGTTTTAATTTAGCTGGCAATCTAAATGCACTATAGATTAAAAGAGATTGTTTTTCTTTTTTTTGTTTTAATATTGATTTTTTAGGAAAATGAATCGTAAAATTCACTTCTACACCTCGTAAAGTATGAAATTGTTCATAAAATTTTTGTAATTCTAAAAATGAATTAAAATTACGAACTGTGGTATCATAATTTTTGAAATTTAAAAATTGATAAGTTAATTCACGAATACTAGGTGCCGTAATGTTGACATATTTTGTTAAAAAATTAAACAATTTTTCTTTACGTAATGTTACATTACAACCTAAAACTTGTTGTTCACGTAATTTAAAACTTGCTACTGATTTTTTTGCTTGAGAATATTTAGGTTTTTGACCTGCAATATATTCTAAACCTGTCATAGCAGTTAATAAATTTTTTCGATCAACTACATATAAATTAGTAGAAGAATTTAAAACTACTTTTGTTAATTGTGGAATTGCCATAATTGTTTGAAACTTTTGTTTTAAAACTAAATTACGACAAATACGTTGTTGTTGAATATATGAATAATTATATGAATCTAACATGAGTTATTATTTTTGGAATGAAATAAATTTTTTAAAGTTGCAATAAAAAAATAAAAATAATAATTCAAAAGAATTTGAACGAAATAATGAAAACAGAAAAGTTGCAATTTCGTTAATTATCCTCTAAATTTAGAAAACAATTAACGAATGCAACATATTTTGAATTTATTAGAAAAATTGCAATAGAAAAAAAGATTTAATTTATGAGTTTTAAATAACACATTTAGAAAACCTAAAAAGATTAAGAGATTTTTTCAATACGTTCCCACGGACTCTCAAAATCGAAATATCTGAATTCTTGAGCGATTTCAATAGATTCCGTAACAACACGTTTTTCAGAATCGTCATAACGTACTTCAGTATAACCACTTAATGGGAAATCTTTACGTAACGGATGACCTTGAAAACCGTAATCAGATAAAAGACGGCGTAAATCCGGATGATTGTGGAAGAAAATACCAAAAAGGTCCCAAACCTCACGTTCATACCAAGCTGAACTTGGATAAATTGCTGTACTTGATTCTAAACTTGTTAATTCATCAATACAAGTTTTTACACGGATACGTGTATTGTACTGAACACTTAATAAATTATAAACGACTTCAAAACGAGCACGACGTGAAGGATAATCTACGGCAGTAACGTCAATACAAATTTTATATTGAGTATTAAAATGATTTTTCAAAAAGTCTAAAAAAGGAATTAAATATTGAGGATACACATAAAAAATTGTTTCATTTCTATGAGATACATGATACTCAATCCATTTTGGTACTAATTTTAATATTGATTTTGAAAAGTGTTCGTTCATTTTTTTATTTTTAATACATTAGTTGGAGTCAACCGGACTCGAACCGATTCCTCATGCGTGCAAAGCATATGTTCTACCAATTGAAACTATGACCCCAGTTTTGAAAACATTTGAAAAAAAAACGGAAAAAAAGGGATTCGAACCCATGGTATGATATTATCATACGCCGACTTAGCAAGTCGGTGCTTTAAGCCACTCAGCCATTTTTCCTTAAAAAATTGATTGCAATGAAAAAAAAATAATTACGGATAGCAGGACTTGAACCCGCAAGCTGAAAGCCACTGCTCCTAAAACAGTTGTGTCTACCATTCCACCATACCCGCAAAATGGGTAAATGGGCTATAGAAGATTCGAACTCCTAACATTTTCGTTGTAAGCGAAATGCTCTACCAATTGAGCTAATAACCCTGAAACTGCAATAATACGGAAAAAAGAGGATTCGAACCTCTGATATGATATTATCATATGCCGGTTTTCAAGACCGGTGCCTTCAGCCACTCAGCCACTTTTCCAAATAAAAATAAGACAGTAAACTTGTCCAGAAGAGGATTTGAACCTCTGACACAAAGATTTTCAGTCTTTTGCTCTACCCCTGAGCTACCTGGACAAAAATTAGTAATAAATCTGGGATGAAAGGATTCGAACCTTTGAATGTCGGATTCAAATTCCGATGCCTTGCCACTTGGCGACATCCCACTAAAAAGGAAGAAAGAAAATTTAGAATAAACTTAATATAAAAAGAATATCTCTATTTAGAAATAAAAATCTAAGACAATATAATTTTTAAAAATAATTTATTCTAAATTCTTTCTTGAAATTTTTAATTTATTTAAAATAACTGCAATAAAAAAAAATTAATGTAAGTTAATTGATTCGTTAATATAAATACAAACTAAAATTGTAAATACATAAGCTTGAAGGCAAGCAACACCAAGTTCTAAACCAATTAAAGCAAATACAACACCAAATGGAATTACTGAAGCAACAGCTAAGATACCACCAACTGAAAGCATTGTCCAAGCGAAACCGCTTAAAATTTTAACTAACGTATGGCCAGCCATCATATTTGCAAATAATCGAACACCTAAACTGATTGCACGAAATAAATAAGAAACTAATTCTAATACAACTAATAAAGGAGCTAATGCTAAAGGTGCACCTTTTGGTAAAAATAAACTAAAAAAGTGTAAACCGTGGTTATAAAAACCAATAATTGTAATTCCTAAAAACATAGAAATTGATAAACCAAAAGTAACTGCAAAGTGAGCAGTTGCTGTAAAGCTGTAAGGTACCATACCAATTAAGTTTGTAAATAATAGGAAAGTGAATAATGTAAAAATTATTGGAAAGTATTGGCGACCTTTACTTCCAACGATTTGTTCTTGGATTAAGCTAATTACGAATTCGTAAATAACTTCAGCAAGAGCTTGCCAACGACGAGGTACTAAGAAACCGCCATTTGAAGTTACAAAATAAAAAAATAAACTAGCTGTACCTACCGCTAATAAAATATATAACGATGAGTTTGTAAATGATAAATAAACATTACCAAGTTTAATAGGTACGATACTAATAATTGAGAATTGTTCTAAAGGTGAATATAACATAATTCTAATTTTTGTGTTTGTTCTATTATAGAATAAAAATAAATTTTTATAATTGCAATAAAAAAAATAAAGGATTAAAGTCGTTTTATTTATTTAAAAACGTTAAAAAATAATAATATATAGTTTTATATGTTGAAATAGATATTAGTGGTTTTAAATAGTCTTTATAGTTGTTATATGAGGGTTTTAATTTGATAATAATAAAGAATTATAAAACTTTTTATCTTTTTTTAATTTTTTGAGGCGCCACTTTTTTTTTACTTTTTTTTGTATTAAAGTTAAATTTTTTTTTTTTTTGTTTTCTTTGTTTATATTTAAACTTTATAATTAAAAATATTTTTTTTTACTTTATTATAGAAATAAGTTAGTAACTAATTATAAACATAATTTAAACTTTTTAATTAAGTACTATTTATTTTTTTTTTTGAAGTATTTGTATATACTTTAAAAATTTTTTTTAAAATTTTTTTTTTCAAATTATATTCCTGAAGTACTCTAAGAGTTAAAAATCAGGCAAGAAGTTGACAATGAGTAAGTTAATATATAGTAACCTAATATACTCGTCGAGCGAGCCAAGTAGGATATATCATAATTACGAAGGACTTACAACTACTACTCTCATTCTAATATTCTGAGGACATTAGGACTATGAAGTAACGAAGTCAAACATCCAATACAAGGAAACCTAAATATAAACGTTAGTAAGGTTTAGATAAACAGATAGTGATTACACCTAGTATCATATGAAGACATATTTATGGGAAGTATTATTATGCGAAGCATTTTGACAAAGTATACTAATATACAAACAAGGGACTTTACAGGGGAAGTTTATAAGAAGTATATACGGAGTGTATGACAGAGGCGGGGCGTAAGCATTATTTGAGTTTAATTAAAGTGCTAATCGAAGGTTTTGCATTATTTAGAATTTAATAAAAAGTGCTAATCGAAGGTTTTGCATTATTAAATTTTTTGTTTATAATATTGAATAAAATATTTAATAATAATTTATTTGTTTTTTTATTGCAATTAGATTTTTAAAAGTCTTTAAATAGTTAATATTGGTTTTAAATGATATAAATATCATTTAAATAGTCTATATTTATTGTTTATATATTTTTTATTACGGAATTTTGAAAGTAGTCTAAAATATAAATTTATGAAGGTTTATAACTTTTTAATAAAGTTATGTAAAATTTTAAATTTATTATTTCATTTTAGAAATAGTATATTAAGAAATTTGTGTAAAGTTGAAAATTATTTTGTATACTACTTTTAAATTATTGTCTATTAAATATAATTTGTGGAAGTTTTTAAATTAAAAGGGTCATAGATGTTTATGAATACTATATAAATAGAATATATTATTGTTTTATATGGTAATTTCTATAAAAGAATTAAAAGTGGTTAAAATGTAAGTTTTTTAAGGGTATTTTATTTTTTGTTTGTAGTAAGTAAAATATTAAATAAATTTTATATTTTTTAAAATAGAAAATTAAATTGTTTCGTATATAGAACTTAATAAATTCTTCAATAGCTCAGTGGTAGAGCGAATGGCTGTTAACCATTCGGTCGTTGGTTCGAATCCAACTTGGGGAGTTCAATAAATAATTTATTTAATTTTATTATATGTGTCGGAGCTTATAGTTCAATGGTGGAACCCGTTGCTCATAACGACGTAGTTGTAGGTTCGAGTCCTGCTAAGCTCACGCACAATAATAATATCTATTTTAAGTTTATTATTTTATTAAAAAATTTTACTTTTTTTCATGAAAAGATTATCAATTTTAAAACAACCTTTATTAAGTGTATTAAATGCTCATATTATTGAGTATCCAACACCAGTAAATATTAATTATTTATGGGGTTTTGGTAGTTTAGCTGGATTATGTTTAATGATTCAAATTATTACAGGTATTTTCTTAGCTATGCACTATACACCACACGTAGATTTAGCTTTCTTAAGTGTAGAACATATTATGAGAGATGTTGAAGGTGGCTGGTTTTTACGTTACATGCATGCAAATGGTGCAAGTATGTTTTTTATTGTAGTATATTCTCATATGTTTAGAGGATTATACTTTTCTAGTTATTCAAGTCCTCGTGAATTAACTTGGATTGCAGGTGTAGCTATTTTATTATTAATGATTATTACTGCATTTATCGGTTACGTATTACCTTGGGGTCAAATGAGCTTTTGGGGTGCTACAGTAATTACAAGCTTAGCTAGTGCAATTCCTGTGGTGGGTAATAGTATTGTAACTTGGCTATGGGGTGGTTTCTCTATTGATAACGCAACATTAAACCGTTTCTTTAGTTTACATTATTTATTACCATTTGTAATTGCTGGATTATCTATTGTTCATATTGCAGCATTACATCAATATGGTTCAAATAACCCTTTAGGTATTAATGCAAAAACTGATAAAATTAGTTTTTATCCATATTTTTATGTGAAAGATTTATTTGGTTGGACTATTTTTGCTTTTTTCTTTGCATATTTTATCTATTATAATCCAAACTTATTAGGTCACCCTGATAATTACATTCCTGCGAACCCTATGTCAACTCCAGCACATATTGTACCAGAATGGTATTTCTTATGGGTATATGCTATTTTACGTAGTATCCCTAATAAATTAGCAGGTGTTGCAGCGATTGCTTTAGTATTTGTTTCATTATTTTCATTACCATTTTTAAATACTAGTCCTATTCGAAGTAATAATTTTAAACCATTACAACGTAAATTTTTCTGGTTATTATTTGCAGATTGTTTATTATTAAGTTGGATTGGTCAAAAACCTGTAGAAGATCCATATGTAATTATTGGTCAGTTAGGTTCATTATTTTTCTTCTTTTATTTCTTAGTGTTTATCCCAGTATCTGGTAAATTAGAACATTATTTAATTCAATATAAAGCGAAATAATTAAATTAATAAAATATTATATTTATTATAATATTTTATTTGAGGGTGTAGCTTAGTTGGTTAAAGTATTGACCTGTCACGTCAAAGATCGCGGGTTCGAGCCCCGTCTCTCTCGTAATTTAAAATAATTTAAATTGTCGTTATTTTGTAAACTATATTTCTTTAATTCTATGTAAAACTTTACTAACGTCATTTCATTTTTATGAAAATATATTTATTTTAAATTTATCAATTTTATCAAATCATTGAATAATAGTATATAATATGATCGAATTTTTAGGTATATTACTTTATTTTGTAATCGCATTAGCGTTATCGTTATTATTATTGGTTTTACCTTTTTTTGTAGGTATTCGTAAAGCTGATCCAGAAAAAATATCAGCATATGAATGTGGATTTGATCCTTTCGATGATGCACGTCACCAATTTGATATTCAATTTTATTTAGTTGCAATTTTATTTATTATTTTTGATCTTGAAGTTGCATTTTTATTTCCTTGGGCATTAACTTTAAATCAAAATGGTTTTTTCGGTTTTTGGTCTATGATGGTATTTTTAGGCATTTTAACAATTGGTTTTGTTTATGAATGGCGTAAAGGTGCTTTAGAGTGGAATTAATATTTTAAATATTTTTTAAAATAAAAAGTAAGTTTTTTTACTTGTTGAAAGTTAGATAAAAAATCTTTTTTATTCTAACTTTATGGGTTCATAGCTCAGTTGGTAGAGCATCAGACTTTTAATCTGCTGGTCGTAGGTTCGAGCCCTGCTGGACTCATATTTATGGAAATCAAGCGAAAAAGAAAAATGGTTTTTCGTGAGGCTCATAATCTCAAGACTGTAGGTTCGAATCCTACTTTCGCTCAATTTTTGCAAATATTATTAAAGTAATTTAATAATATATATTTAACTTTTTTAAGTAATGAAAATTACAGATATTCAAAATAAACAATTAGTTAAACCAAATAATTTTGGTTTTGGAAGTGATTTTAAAGCGGGTATTCAACTTGGAGCTTGTCATAGTCCATTAATGATTACATCTCCTTGGAATAGCGCAGCTTATACAGAGATTTTAGGTATTTCTTCTAATGTTCCTGTAATTAATTCACTGCAAACAAAAAAAGCTTTAGTTCAAGCTTTTCATCTGATTATAAGTATTTTAAAAAGAAAAGGTAATATTCTTATTGTTAATACTAAAAATTCTGCACATTTTTCTAGTTGCAATCAATTTATAACGTCATATGAATCGGAACAAATTTCTAAACAAGAACAATTTAAATCTCGTAATTTATTATGTTTAAATCATGAGCGAATCGCGTTATGTTTAGATAAATGGATTCCGGGTACATTAACGAATTTTAAACAAGTATCAAAATCAATTTATTCTTATGTAAAATTTGCTGAAATTTTTAAATTAAAAGGTTCTGAAGTTTTAGATCATTCGAATGAAATTTTAAATTTTCCAAGATATTATGCAACAAGTCGTAATTATCGTGGATATGTAGCAAATAAATCATTAAATCCAACTGAGGAGATTCGTTCTCGTTTAAATAATAAAATATTAAAAGTTTATTATGAATCAGATGGTAAAGATGTTGTTGTTTCTCATAAGATTCATTCAGATTTTACAAACAAGGAATTAAAACATAATTTAAATAAAAAGGCAGATATCAAATCTAAAATGAGTTTACCGTTAAATGGTCGTCCTGATTTAGTTATTTTATTAAATCCAGATACGAATAAAAATGTAGTTGCCGAAGCGAATAAATTACATATTCCAGTAATGGCATTAACAAATACACAAACTCATATCAATGGAATTGATTATCCGATTTTATGTAATCCATCAGTTGATTTTAACTATTATTTTTTTAAAAAATTAATTAAATTATGTTCTATTTACAATTAGTCTTATTATTGCCGTTAGTTGGTGCAATTATTATAAGTTTTTTACCATCATGGAAAACTCAACTTATTAAAAATGTTGCATTAAATATATCGTCTTTAACTTTTATTATATCTCTTTTTCTTTGGATCGATTTTGACGATAGTACATCATTATTTCAGTTTGTTTCTAGTCCAAGTACTTTTTTATCAACGAATGCTGCATCAACTACAATTGCCTCAGTTTTTGATAGTTTAAATGTAGTTATTGGTTTAGATGGTATTTCTATTTTTTTTGTAATTTTATCTACATTTTTAACACCTATTTGTATTTTAGTTGGTTGGAGTAGTATTCAAAAAAATGTGAAAGAATATTGTATTGCATTTTTAGTTTTAGAAACATTTATGGTTGCTGTTTTCTCTGTTTTAGATTTATTATTATTTTATATTTTCTTTGAAAGCGTATTAGTGCCTATGTTTGTAATTATTGGTGTTTTTGGTTCACGTGAACGAAAAATCCGTGCTGCTTATCAATTCTTTTTATATACATTATTTGGATCATTATTAATGTTATTAGCCATTTTATTAATATTTTTCCAAACAGGTAGTTTTGATATTGAAGTATTATATGCAACTCAATGGAGTGAATCAAGAGAAATTTTATTATGGTTAGCTTTTTTTGCTAGTTTTGCTGTAAAAATTCCAATGGTTCCAGTACATATTTGGTTACCAGAAGCTCATGTTGAAGCTCCTACAGCAGGTTCAGTAATTTTAGCAGGTATTTTATTAAAATTAGGTACATATGGTTTTGTACGTTTTTCATTACCAATGTTTCCATATGCTTGTGTTTACTTTACACCATTAGTTATGACATTAAGTGTAGTTGCTGTAGTTTATGTAAGTTGTACAACAATTCGTCAAATTGATTTAAAAAAAATTATTGCTTACTCTTCTGTAGCTCATATGAATTTTGTAACTATTGGTATCTTTAGTCAAAATATTCAAGGTTTAGAAGGTAGTATATTATTAATGATCAGTCATGGATTAGTAGCTCCAGCTTTATTCTTATCTATTGGTGTATTATATGATCGTCATAAAACACGTATTTTAAGATATTATTCAGGTTGTGCAAGAGTTATGCCTTTATATGGTTTAATCTTTGTATTTTTAACAATGGCAAATATTAGTTTACCCGGTACTAGTAGTTTCCCAGGTGAATTTTTAATTATGATTGGTATTTACCAAAATAATACAGTTGTTACATTCTTTGCAACAACTACAATGGTATTAGGAGGTGCTTATGCATTATGGTTATGTAACCGTTTAGTATATGGTACATTAAAACCACATTTTATTTCCACATTTAGTGATGTAAATCGTCGTGAATTTTTCACATTTTTACCATTTATTTTATCTATTTTATGGATTGGTATTTACCCAGAACCATTTTTAAATACAATGCACTGTTCTTGTGTAAACTTATTATATCAAGGATTTTAATTATGTTTAGTAGTAATATTAAACATAATTTATTATTAAACTCTACTATTTACTACTACACAGTAGTAAATAAAATTACCAACTAGTTTTTACCCAACCGGCCAATTGATTAGTATACGCTAATTCTCTAAATTTGATACGAGATAAACGAGTAAAACGTGATACACCTTTGCCTCGTCCAGTTAAAATACATCTGTTTTTTAATCGAATTTTTGAACTGTTTCGTGGTAAGGTATTTAATTTTTGTACGAATTCTAATCTTAATGCTGGGTCAATTGTATTTGTATTAATCAATGCTTGAAGTAATAATCTTTTTTGTTCATATTTTTTATGAAGATTGCGTCTTTTTAAATCTTTTTTGATTGAATTAAACATATTTTTTATGAATTTTGAATTGTTATTAATTAATAATAATTACTATTATTTTTGAGAAGAGTAGGATTCGAACCTACGATGATATGAATCAGCCGATTTACAGTCGGGCGCCTTTGACCACTCAGCCATCTTCTCAATAAAATTTGTTTTTTTTTGTTTGAAGGTAATTATTAAATTGTTCTCTATTATAGAGAACAATTAAAAATCCAAAAATGTAATGAGCATGTAACTCAGCGGTTAGAGTATTCGCTTGATAAGCGAAAAGTCATGGGTTCAAATCCCATCCTGCTCAAATTAGATACTTTTTAGTAAGTATTCGAATTAAAAATTTTAATATAGATAGTATTTTTTAAATGAAAACTTTATTTTTATTTTTATCATTTCTGCCGTTTTTTGCATTAGCAGATGCACCAGAACAATGGCAAATTGGTCTTCAAGATCCTGCAACTCCTATTGCACATGGATTAGTAGATTTACACCATGATATTATGTTCTTCTTGTTCATAATTCTTGTTTTCGTATTTTGGATGATTGGTCGTGTTTTATATAATTTTCATTATACAAAAAATCCAATTCCAGAAAAAGTTATTCATGGTACAGTTATTGAAATTATTTGGACTGTTACACCAAGTTTAATTCTTATTGTAATTGCAGTTCCTTCATTCGCTTTATTATATAGTTTAGACGAAGTAGTTGATCCAGCTTTAACTGTTAAAGTAATTGGTCACCAATGGTATTGGACTTATGAATATAGTGATTATGCTGTTTCTGATGATCAAAGTATCATTTTTGATAGTTATATGATTCCAGAAGAAGACTTAGAATTAGGTCAATTACGTTTATTAGAAGTTGATAACCGAGTAGTTGTTCCAGTAAATACACATATTCGTGTAATTATTACTGCAGCTGATGTAATTCATAGCTGGGCTGTTCCTTCTTTAGGTGTAAAATGTGATGCAGTTCCAGGTCGTTTAAACCAAGTTCCTTTATTCATTAAACGTGAAGGTATTTTCTATGGACAATGTAGTGAAATTTGTGGTGTTAACCATGGATTTATGCCTATTGCTGTTGAAGCAGTTTCTTTAGAAGATTATTTATCTTGGGTTACTACAAAATTAGAAGAATTATAATAGATTTTTTCTGTTGTAAATTCTTAATTATCATCTTTTAAATAAAATTATTTGAATGAATTCTTTTATTTAAAGAACTTTTATTCGTCAAAAATATTTAAATAATTATTAGTATTATGAGTAAAAAAATTAATAAATTTCATCCGTTTCATATTGTAGATCCTAGTCCATGGCCTTTATTAGCAAGTTTCTCAGCATTTTTTATGTTAGTAGGAGCTGTTATGTATATGCATTCATATCAAGGTGGATTAACTTTATTTTTCAGTGGGCTTATTTTATTAACTTACACTTTTGGTGTATGGTGGAGAGACGTTATTCGTGAAGGTACATTTTTTGGATTTCATACTAAAGCAGTTCAAACTGGTTTACGTTATGGTGTAATCTTATTTATTTTATCTGAAGTAATGTTATTCTTTGCTATTTTCTGGGCATTCTTCCATTCAGCTTTAGCTCCAACAGTTGAAATTGGTGGTGTATGGCCTCCAGTAGGTATTGATGTAATTAGTCCTTGGGAAGTTCCGTTTTTAAACACAATGTTACTTTTAACATCAGGTGCTTCTGTAACTTGGGCACACCATGCTTTAGTAGTAGGTAATAAAGATCAAGCTTTTAAAGCTTTAGTAGTTACTGTAGTTTTAGCTGTAATTTTCACATGTTTTCAAGCTTATGAATATATTGAAGCTCCATTTAGTATTGCTGATGGTGTTTACGGTTCTACATTCTTTTTATCAACAGGTTTCCATGGTTTCCACGTAATTATTGGTACAATTTTCTTAGCAATTTGTGCTGTACGTGTATATTTAAACCACTTTAGTTCAGCTCATCATTTCGGTTTTGAAGCTGCAGCTTGGTACTGGCATATGGTAGACGTTGTTTGGTTATTTTTATTTATCTGTGTATATTACTGGGGTGGTGTTTAAGTTTAATCATCAGTTCAGTAATTATTATAAATAAAATAATTTAATTTTATTAAAGTTTCTTTTTTCTATTTGTTTTCTTGTAGTTGAAAGAAACTTTAATATTTATTTTTTATAAAAGTCAATTTAATTAGATAAACAATTTTTTTGTTTATTATTTTTGAAATTAAGAAATCATGGCAATTGAAAAAAAAATAATTCCACCAAAATTTAAAAATTTTACTTTAAATTTTGGACCTCAACATCCAGCAGCTCATGGTGTATTACGTTTAGTATTAGAAATGAACGGTGAAGTAATTCAACGTGCAGATCCACATATTGGTTTATTACATCGAGGAACAGAGAAATTAATTGAATATAAAAATTATTTACAAGCTTTACCGTATTTTGACCGTTTAGATTATGTATCTATGATGTGTCAAGAACAAGCTTATTCTTTAGCTGTTGAAAAATTATTAAATATCGAAGTACCTTTACGTGCGCAATATATTCGTGTATTATTTAGTGAAATTACAAGATTATTAAATCATTTATTAGCTATTACTTGTCACGCAATGGACGTTGGTGCTTTAACTCCTTTTTTATGGGGATTTGAAGAACGTGAAAAACTTATGGAGTTTTATGAACGTGTATGTGGTGCACGTATGCATTCAGCTTATGTAAGACCAGGTGGTGTAAACACTGATTTACCTTTAGGATTATGTGAAGATATTTTTCTTTTTGCACAACAATATGCATCTCGTATTGATGAAATGGAAGAAATGTTAACAACAAATCGTATTTGGAAACAGCGTTTAGTTGATATTGGTGTAGTATCTGCGGAACAAGCAATGAACTGGGGTTTCTCAGGTGTTATGTTACGTGGTTCAGGTGTTCACTGGGATCTACGAAAAACACAACCTTATGATGTTTTTGATCGTATGGAATTTGATGTACCTGTTGGTACTCGAGGTGACTGTTATGATCGTTATTTAATCCGAATGGAAGAAATGCGACAAAGTTTACGTATTATTATGCAATGTTTAAATGAAATGCCAAATGGTATTGTACGAACAGATGATAAAAAAGTAACTGCACCATCACGTAGTCAAATGAAACAATCAATGGAATCATTAATTCATCATTTTAAATATTATAGTCAAGGTTTTGTAGTACCTGCAGGTGAAACTTATACAGCTGTAGAGGCTCCAAAAGGTGAATTTGGTGTATTTTTAGTAAGTAATGGAACGAGTAAACCATATCGTTGTAAAATAAGAGCTCCTGGTTTCGCTCATTTACAAGGTATTGATTTTATGTCACGAAATCATATGTTAGCTGATGTTGTAACAATCATCGGTACTCAAGATATTGTATTTGGTGAAGTAGATCGTTAATATTTTATTTGTATATTTTTTAATATACAAATAAATTCTTTTTGCGAAAGTAGCTCAGTGGTAGAGTATTACCTTGCCAAGGTAAGTGTCGAGGGTTCGAATCCCTTCTTTCGCTTTATTTGATTATTTAATAAATTTTATTAAATAAGTCCAAATTTCTATATATTTAAGAAAATATGCCTCAATTAGATAAAGTAACGTTTTTCTCACAATATTTTTGGTTATTAGTTTTCTTCTTATCTTTTTATTTTTTTGTTGCAAAAATTATATTACCTAAAATGACTCGTATTTATTTATTACGTCAACGTGTTTTAAGTAGTAATAATGTATCAACAGCAAAAACATTTACAGAAGGAGATTCTACATTTCCAATTCCTGCAAGTGAAATTTCAACAAAATCACTTCAAGAATTAGCAAATTCTGTTTATTCTAAAGCAGTTGCAATCGGTAAACAAAAATCAAATGAATATGCTGTTAATTTACCTGTATGGTCAACTAGTGTTTCAGTAGATGTTGATAAAAAATATTTAAGTAAATTTTATTCTTCATTTTTACGTAGTTTAGTAGTATCAAACGTATCTAAATTCGTTTCGATTTTTACTTTATTATCACCGGAACAACAATATAGTGTTGTACCTACTCGTTTTTGTAAAAATACACCTAAATTAAACAGTCGTATTGCTCATTTTATTTACAAACAATCGAAATCTGCATCAAAAAAATAATTTATTAATTTTTTAATAGTTTTCTTTTTTTGTTTTCAATTATAAACTGAAACTTTATAATTCATTTTTATTCAAATTATAAAATATTTTTACCCCATGGCAAATATTATCACATCATCAAATCGTAAATTATTTTTGTATGGTTTTTTAATTTTTTGTGTTGCAAGTTCAAAACATATTATTATTTATAATGAAGAAATTTTAGTAGCTTTAAGCTTCTTTGGCTTCATTTATTTTATTGTATCAAACTATAGTGATCCAATTACAAGTATTTTTGATGATAAAGCAACAACAACTCTTCAAGATTATCAAGAAGCAGTAAAAAATCAAACACAAAATTTAGTTGAATTACGTGATCAGTTTCAAACATTAACTTTATTAAGCAGTGCTGTATCTTCAATCAAAGAAAAAACAGTATCTGAATTATCATCTTATGATCTTGATGTTGAAACACAAATTCAATTCTTACAAAACGAAAAGAATTTCAAAACTTTACAACATTTTAGAAGTTTAGCTTTAGTTAAACAAAGTAATTTAAAAGAATTACGTCAAAAATTTGCTGAAAGTTTAGATTATTTCTTATTAAAAGAAGTAAAATCTTTATCGAAAAAAGAATTAAAACGTGCAACTAAAAATTTTAAAACAAGCGCTCTTAAAGCATTAAACACTTTATAAGCTTTTGTAAAATTTGAAATATTTTAGATACAATTTATAAATTTATATTATTTTTTATATTAAATTCTTCTTCTTATAGAATTTAGAAAATAATATAAATTTATATATATTTTAAAGCTCACTTGGTGAAATGGTAGACACGCTAGACTTAAAATCTTGTCCATTTAAGGGTATCGGTTCAAGTCCGATAGTGAGCATTAAAGAAATATTTTGAATATTTTAATCTATGCATTCTTAGCTCAGTTGGTAGAGCACCAACCTTCTAAGTTGGGTGTCATAGGTTCGAGTCCTGTAGAGTGTAAAGATTATTAAAATTATTAATAATTATATTACAAAACATTTCTTTAGAACTATGTATTTATTAGTTATTTTTTTACCTCTAATTGGTAGTATATCTGCTGGGTTCTTAGGACGTTTCATTGGTTGGAGAGGTGCAGCAATCATCACAACAACAAATGTTTTATGTTCAGCACTTTTAAGTTTAACTATTTTTTATGAAGTAGGTTTATCAGGAGTAAACTGTACTATTAAGCTTTCACCTTGGATTTTTTCTGAATTATTTGATGCAAGTTGGGGTTTTTTATTTGACAGTTTAACTGCAATTATGCTTGTAGTTATTACAAGTATTAGTACTTTAGTACATTTATATTCAATTAGTTATATGAGCGAAGATCCACACTTACCTCGTTTTATGTCATATCTTTCAATATTCACATTTTTTATGTTAATGTTAGTAACAGGCGATAACTTTTTACAAATGTTTTTCGGCTGGGAAGGTGTAGGTTTAGCTTCATATTTACTAATTAATTTTTGGTTTACTCGTTTACAAGCGTCAAAAGCTTCAATTAAAGCGATGTTAATGAACCGTGTAGGTGATTTTGGTTTAGCTTTAGGTATTATGGGTGTTTTTTCAGTATTTAAAACATTAGATTTTGCAACAATTTTTGCATGTGTTCCACATGTAAGTTCTGATGTCTTTATTTTCTTAAATACTGAATTCCATGCATTAACAGTAATTGGTTTATTATTATTTGTAGGTGCTATGGGTAAATCAGCACAATTAGGTTTACATACTTGGTTACCTGATGCGATGGAAGGACCAACTCCTGTATCAGCATTAATTCATGCCGCTACTATGGTAACAGCTGGTGTATTTATGATTTCTCGTTGTTCACCATTATATGAATTTGCTCCAGATGCATTAGTAGTTATTGCATTTGTAGGTGCTATGACTTGTTTTTTTGCAGCTACAACAGCAGTTGCTCAAAATGATATGAAACGTGTTATTGCGTATTCAACAGCAAGTCAATTAGGTTATATGTTTTTTGCTTGTGGTATTTCACAATATACAGTAGGTGTATTTCATTTAATGAATCACGCATTTTTTAAAGCTTTATTATTCTTAGGAGCTGGTAGTGTAATTCATGCATTAGCAAACGAACAAGATATGAGAAAAATGGGTGGTTTAATCAAATTATTACCATTTACTTATGCAATGATGAGTATTGGTACTTTTGCATTAGTTGGATTTCCGTTTTTAACTGGATATTATTCAAAAGATGTCATTTTAGAAGTAGCTTTTGCTCGTTATTTATTTAGTGCAAATTTTGCATATTTTTTTGGATCAGTTTGTGTTTTCTTAACATCATATTATTCATTTAAAGTATTATTTGCTACATTTTTAGCCCCAACAAATACATTTAAATCAAGTATTAAACATGTTCATGATGCTCCAATTGTCATGGCTATTCCTTTAATGATTTTAGCTGTTGGTAGTATTTTTGTAGGTTTCTCTGCAAAAGATATGATTATTGGTTTAGGTACTAATTTTTGGGGATCTGCTATCTTTAATTTACCACAAAATAATGTGACTATTGAATCTGAATTTATTGATCAATTTTATAAATTTATTCCTTTAGTAAATACAATTTTAGGTGGTGTAGTTGCTTATTATTTTAATGTAACATTAGCAGGTGTTTCTTTAAGTTATGCTATTAAAAATAGTTATATCGGTCGCCGTGTTTATATGTTTTTAAATAAACGTTGGTATTTTGATAAAGTGTATAATGATTTTATTTCTTACGCAGCTATGAATTTTGGTTATGTAGTAAGTTTTAAAGCAATGGATAAAGGTGCTTTAGAATTATGTGGACCAACAGGTATTGCATTTACATTTGCAAATTTTGCAAAATATTTAAGTACATTACAAAGTGGTTTCATTTATCATTATGCAGTTTTCATGTTATTAGGTTTAACTGTATTAGTAGCAGCTACAAGTATTTGGAGTACTCCAGAATTACAGTTCCAAGTATTTACAGATGCTCGATTATTATGTGTTTACTTTATTAGTTTTTTATTTTATAATTATTATGTAAAATCAAAACTAGAAAGCGAAACTAAATAAAAAGTTTCATTAATTATATTGATTGTATTTTATACAGTCAATATAATATATTGCTAGAGTTTAAACATAAATAAAAGTAATTTATACTTTTATTTATAAAATTGGAGATTTCTTATTGTACTGCCCAATCAAAAGCTAAAATAATACCTGCAACAAATACAACCCAAGCTAATGATAAAGGTAATAATGATTTCCAACCTAAACGCATTAATTGATCATATCTATATCGAGGATAACATGCACGTACCCAGATAAATAAAAATAAGAAAGCTGCGCTTTTTAAACCTAACCAAACAACACCAGGAATCCAGTGAAAGATTAATAGGTTAAAAGGAGGTAACCAGCCACCAAAAAAGAAAACAGAACATAAAGTACTCATTACAATCATATTTGCATATTCTCCTAAAAAGAAAAGTGCAAATCCCATAGCTGAATATTCAACGTTATAACCAGCAACTAATTCCGCTTCAGCTTCCGGTAAATCGAAAGGAGCACGGTTTGTTTCTGCTAAACATGAAATAAAAAACATAATAAATAAAGGGAATAATGGAATACAATACCATATACGTGATTGTGATAAAACAATTTCAGTTAAATTTAATGATCCAGCACACATTAATACTGTAATGATAATTAAACCAATTGATACTTCATATGAAACCATTTGAGCAGCTGAACGGCAACTACCTAAGAATGCATATTTTGAGTTACTTGACCAACCAGCTAAAATGATACCATATACACCTAATGAAGAAATAGCAAAGATATATAATAAACCTACGTTTAAATCTGCAATAACATTTCCTTCACCAAATGGAACAACAGCCCACATTATTTGACTTAACAAGAATGTTAATGTTGGTGCAAATAAAAAAATAACTAAATTTGCATTATTTGGCATTACTGGTTCTTTTACAATTAATTTAACACCATCGGCAATTGGTTGTAAAATACCATAAACACCTAAAACATTAGGTCCTTTTCTTCGTTGCATAGCAGCTAGAACTTTACGTTCAGCTAATACAAGAAATGCAACGCTTAAAACTAAAGGAATTGTTAAACCTAATATTTTTAAAACTAAAGTTAAAGCTAAAAAACTAGTTGACATTTTTTATTTGTTAATAATTTTAAAGTAAAAAAGACTTTTATTTAAAAAAAAAGAAAATGTGATTATAGGCAACTCTAATAAAGTTGCCTACAAACTTTTTTATTGAAATCTAAATAACGAATTACTTAGAAGCGATAAATTGAGCAGTGAAACTTTCAAAGAAATTAGTTAATTTACCAACTAATTCGTCAGAAAGAGCACGTTCTTTTTTAATAGTAGCTAAGATACTTGGATCAATGCTTTTTAATACTTCAGCTTCGAAAGGTAAAATATCAGAAATATTTAATTTATCTAAATAACCTTTAGTTGCAGAGAATAAAACCACTACTTGTTTTTCAATAGGTAATGGAGAGTATTGATCTTGTTTTAATACTTCTGTTAAACGAGCACCACGGTTTAATAAATGTTGAGTAGCTGCATCTAAGTCAGAACCAAATTGAGCGAATGCTGCAACTTCACGGTATTGTGCTAATTCTAATTTCATAGTACCAGCAACTTGTTTCATTGCTTTAACTTGAGCTGCAGAACCTACACGACTTACAGATAAACCTACGTTAATTGCAGGACGAATACCTTTATAGAATAATTCAGTTTCTAAGAAGATTTGACCGTCTGTAATTGAAATTACGTTTGTTGGAATATAAGCAGAAACGTCACCAGCTTGAGTTTCAATAACTGGTAATGCAGTTAAAGAACCACCACCTACTTCTTTAGACATTTTAGCAGCTCTTTCTAATAAACGAGAGTGTAAGTAGAATACGTCACCTGGGAAAGCTTCACGGCCTGGAGGACGACGTAATAATAGAGACATTTGACGGTAAGCAACAGATTGTTTACTTAAGTCATCATAAATGATTAATGCATGCATACCATTATCACGGAAGTATTCACCCATTGCTGCACCTGAATAAGGAGCTAAGAATTGTAATGGAGCTGGGTCAGAAGCAGTTGCTGCAACAATAATACTATATTCTAAAGCATTAAAGTTTTCTAAAATTTTTACAATTTGTGCAACAGTTGAACGTTTTTGACCTACAGCAACATAAACACAATATAATTTTTGAGATTCGTCATTTGAAGCGTTCACTTCTTTTTGATTAATAATTGCGTCAATTGCAATTGCAGTTTTACCTGTTTGACGGTCACCAATAATTAATTCACGTTGACCACGACCAATTGGTACTAAGCTATCAACAGCTTTTAAACCAGTTTGCATTGGTTGTTTTACAGATTCACGTACAATAATACCAGGAGCTTTAACTTCAGCTAAACGGCTTGTTACATCAGTTAAAGGACCTTTACCATCGATAGGGTTACCTAAACCATCTAATACACGGCCTAAAGTACCTTTACCTACTGGTACGTTTACAATAGCTTTTGTTCTTTTTACTAAATCACCTTCTTTAATAGAACGGTCACTACCAAATAATACAACACCTACGTTGTCGTTTTCTAAATTTAACGCCATACCTTTTACGCCGCTTGAAAATTCAACCATTTCACCAGCTTGTACGCGTTTTAAACCGTAAATACGTGCAATACCATCACCAACAGATAATACACGACCGATTTCATCTACATTAATTTCAGCATAAGAGTTTGCAATATTATTTTCTAATAATACAGAAATTTCACTTAATGATAAAGAAACTGCCATTAATTTTAAATAATAACTCAGGAGAAAAGGGATTCGAACCCTTAACCTTCGGTTTTGGAGACCACTGTTCTACCAATTCGAACTATTCTCCTTTTCTTTTTGAATACAATATTCGTAGAATTTATTTATTATAAATAAAAGCCTTTTATCGGACTCGAACCGATAACCGTCAGTTTACAAAACTGATACTCTACCAATTGAGTTAAAAAGGCTTTTTCAAAATGTAATTATTTTGGTAGGTTGTGTCATGCTTGGAAAGACTCGAACTCTCAATCTCCAAATCCGTAGTTTGGCGCTTCACCAATTAAGCTACAAGCACAAAAATATCTTTTTCTTATTTCTCATAAAAATGTGAGAAAAAGAAATTGATATTCTTTTTTATTTCATTTTTTTCTTCTGTTATAAAAGAAAAAGTAATATATTTTTAAAGAGTATATTTTTTATCCTTTTAATAAATTGATAAATTCAACTGAGACAGTACCACGAATACGAAAATAAACAACTAATAAAGCTAAACCAATTGCTGATTCCGCTGCAGCTACTGTTAAAATTAAAAGAGAAAATAATTGACCTGTTAAATCATCAATAAATACTGAAAACATTAAAAAATTTAAATTTACTGCTAAAAGCATTAATTCGATAGACATTAACATAACAATAATATTTTTTCTATTTAAAAAAATACCCCATAAACCTAATAAAAATAAAATAGTTGATACTGCTAAAAATTTCGTTAAATCCATTGTGATTTTTAATTATATATGTTGAGTGTTATTATCATTTAAATATAGAAAATATTTAAATTAAATTTCATAATAAACGAATTATGAAAGTTTACGAATTGTTTTTGTGAAATCACGTGTATTTTGCAGAAAAATTTGTTGACGTTTTACACGTACATTTTTTTGCATTGTTAATACAATAGCACCTATCATTGCAACTAATAAAATAATACTAGCCATTAAAAAGAAATAAAAGTAATATGTATATATTACATTACCTAATGCATTGATAGTATGAGATGTTGATAATTCACTAGCCCAATCAAAAAGTTGTAATTGTGAAAATTGAGTTTCTAAATATTTATTGTTAATATTATAAGATAATAAAGGAATTAAATCATTATCTAATAACATTAATACTTCAAATAAAAATAATAAACCTAACACACCTCCTACTGGTAAATAACGTAATTTCTTTTCGTTAATTTCAGTTAACTTAATATTTAACATCATTACAACGAATAAAAATAATACCGCAATTGCACCAACATAAACTACTAAAAAGATCATCGCGAAGAAATCTAATCCTAATAGAACTAAAAGTCCTGATGCATTAAAAAACACTAAGACTAAGAAAATAACAGAATATATTGGGTTTCGTGCTTGAATTACTAAAATACCCGAAATTAATGTGGTACTTGCAAAGAGATAAAATAAGAAATCCATGAGTTTATTTTATAAAATTATTCTATATTTTTATATTTTTGGATACTTTCTAAAAAATAACCAACAAAAATACACATTTCAAATAAAAAAAGAAAGAAAAATGTGCATATTAATTGATTAAATACATCTGGTGGTGATATAAAAGCTGAAAGTAATAAAGAGAGAAAAATTATAAATTTACGAGATTTTCCTAATTGCATTGCTGTAATTATTTTAAAATGATAACAAATTATAAAAAAAACAGGAATTTGCAATAAAAATAATAATACTAAAAATAACTGTAAATTATAATGAAGTATTGTCTCTAATTTTGGTGAAATTTCTACAATTTTCATAAAATCAGGTACTTCTTTTAAACTAAAACCAGAATCTAATGTATCTTTATGAATTACAATTTGATAACTTGTAAAAAAAGCACTAATTTCAGGTAAAATATACCAATAAATTCCCAAAAATTCAATAAATAAAAGTGCCAAAAATAGTAGTGATAAACGTGTTTGATATTGAATTTCCCATTGATAACGTCCTGGTTTTAAATAACACCAAATATGATATAAAACAAACGGAATGAGTAATATACAACTCATTAAAAAACATAAAGATATAAGTGATGTTAAAATTTCTGTAACATCAGTTGATAAAAAAGTATGATTTAATTCTAAAAACGGTTTAATGAGTAAATACAAAAATTCAATTTGGTAATAATAACATGTTAAAAATGTGCAAAAAAATGAAAAACCTAAATAAAGAAAGCGATATTTAACCTCTGTTATGTGTTTTGTAATATTTTGTAGTTGCATAAAATTGTCGATCTAATAGAGTAATTAAAATGTTAAGAGTCTTCAAGTCATTTTATTTATAAATTGAACTATACTACTTCTCTTTATGAGAATAACATTTTAAAATAATTAATAGATATAAACTATGAGCGAATTCACCGTAAATTCAAATACACAAGCTAAACAGCATCAAAAACAATTATTTAATAAGTGTTTAAATATTATTAACTTAGAACAAGGACCTCGTTTAAAATCGAATAAAAATTGGCATTATTTTGATAATTTAATGCATCTTCGTGAATATAGAGATCCGTATTTGATGAAAAAAACTTTAATTAAAGAAAATGGCACTTGGAAAATAAATAGTGATAAAGTACATTCTCAATCAACACAAAATATTAACTTTTTATTTTCATCAGATCAATTTCAATATCATACAAAAAACCAATCAAATACTAATTTCAGATTTAAAAATCAATCAAATTCTATTGCTCGACCAAAAGAATTTAATGAAATTTATAATACACGTAAAAAATTATCTTTATTTTATGGATATCTTTCAACTGAAAAAATTCAAAATTTAATTATCAAAGCAAAACAATATCCTGGTTATTTTTCTAAAAATTTCTTTGCTTTATTAGAACAACGATTAGATGTTGCATTATATAGAAGCGGTTTAGTACCCTCAATTATGGCAGCTCGTCAAGTTTGTGCTCATGGTAAAGTAAAAGTAAATTCACAAATTTGCACAAAATCAAATACTGCGTTAAAACCCGGTGATGTGATTACTTTAAAAACAAATGAAACTATTGCAAATCAAACAAAAAAAGAAACTAGTGAAATTTTTGATCAATCAATTAGATTTATAAACAAAAGTAAGAATCCAAACAAAAAAATAAGAAAATTTTATAATCGAACAATTAAAAATATTATTATTGGTTCAAGTACTGTTTCAATTGTTTCAAATACAAAAATTAAAGCAAATCAAAAATTCCGTTTTAATGTTTTATTAAAATTTTTACTTAATGCATTACGTGCTCGAACTATGAAAAATTCAAAAAATGTATTTCAATTCAAATATAATAGTTTAGTTGATTCAACATTAGGAGTTCATCTTTTATTAAAAAAATTAAGAAAAACTCGAATTCCAAAAACATTTTTCTGGATTAGAAATCGTCAATTTCGTACATATAAAGCATTAAAAAAAGCAAGAAAAATTGCAAAAACAAATAAACAACAAATTACACGTTTATTTAGTACTAAAGCAAATATTAAAAAGAAAATTAAAAAAAATCTACTTATAACTCAAGTAAATCACACAAATTTACGAGTTAAAAGAAAATTACAAGTAAATATAATATTTCATTTTTTAGCGCAATATTGTCAATCATCATTACTTCGCCAAAAAAATTTAATTTATTCTACAATTAAAAATGTTAATAAAGTTTTAAATAAACCGCAATTATTAAAACGTAGTCAAAATCCTACTCATTTAGAAATTTCGGCAAAAACAAACACTTTTGTATATTTATTTGCGCCACAACGAATTAAACTACCATTTATTGTGGATATTGATATTTTAAAAAAATTAACAAAATTTTAAAAAATACTCTATAAAATATAAAATGCCTACAATTAATCAATTATTAAATAAAAACAGTTGTCGAAAAAAAAAACAACAACGTAAAAAACGTCCAGCTTTAGAACAATGTCCACAAAAACGTGGAATTTGTGTAAAAGTAATGACACGTACGCCAAAAAAACCTAATTCAGCTTTACGTAAAGTTGCAAAAATTAGATTATGTAACGGCTTCACTGTAATTTCTTCAATTCCAGGAGAAGGTCATAATTTACAAGAGCACTCAGTTGTTGCAATTAGAGGTGGTCGTGTTAAAGACTTACCTGGTGTAAAATATAAAGTTATACGTAATGTTTTAGATTTACAAAGCGTAGTTGGAAGAAAAAAATCAAGATCAAAATATGGAGCACGTAAACCAAAATAAAATAAATCTTTTAGAAATTCAACAAATTAAAAATAAAATGAATCCAGCAGTTTTAACGCTTAATAAATTCATAAATCTAATAATGATTGATGGAAAAAAAACAAAAGCAATTAAACTGTTTAACGACGCTTTAACTCTTCTACAAAAACGTGTACAATTAGAAATGCAAAATGAAAAAAATAAAAATATATCAAAATCAAAAGATGTATTACATATTGTTTTTCAAGCTATTTCAAATGTAACACCATGTTTAGAAGTTCGAAAAGTTCGTCGAGCTGGAACAACATATCTCGTACCAGCAATGGTTTCGGATACTCGTGGCCGTGGCCAAGGTATTCGTTGGATTATCGAAGCTGCTCGTGAACGTAGAAAAAATAAATCTTTATCTTTTGCACAATGCCTTGCTGAAGAGCTTTATTTAGCTGCAAATAAACAAGGAAAAGCACGAGAAAAAAGAAAAGAACTACATAATGTAGCACTTGCTAATCGAGCTTTTGCAAGATACCGTTGGTGGTAACGTTCGTATTTTTCAAATATTTACAAAAAAGAAATTTTTTGTAAGTATTCATTTTGGTTCAATAACATAATGGTAATGTTTTAGATTGCAAATCTAAAAATGACAGTTCAAATCTGTCTTGAACCTCTTAAGAATAGAAAAATATCTATTTTTTCTAATCTTTCCATAAATATTTCAAAAAAAAATATGTCTTTAGAATCTGCTATTATCGAAAAAGTATCTTTTTCTGGTTTTCTATTTACTAATGATTTTATTGTACTACTTCCTGAATTCTTTTTAATAAGTACAGGTATTTTTTTATTAGTATATAGCGTTGTTTTCTCAACATCAGCGACTTATAACTATCCATTATTATCTTATAATGTTGGTTGGTTGACTATATTAACATTTCTTTATACTATAATTTTAATAAGCAACGCTAAAGTAGATAATGCAATTGTATTATATAATACTTTAATCATTGATGATTTTAGTCAATTTGCAAAAATCTGTTGTTTATTAGCAAGTGGTTGTTCAATATTAATTTCAACTCAGTATTTAAAATCAGAATCTCTAAACGCATCGGAATCAATGATATTAATTTTATTAGCAACAGTAGGTATGATTTTCTGTATCTCTTCTGCTGATTTTATATCATTATATTTAACTATCGAATTACAAAGTTTAGCTTTTTATGTTTTAGCTGCACTTAAACGTAATTCAGAATTCTCAACTGAAGCAGGTATTAAATATTTCTTATTAGGAGCATTCTCTTCAGGTTTACTATTATTTGGTTGCTCTCTGATTTACGGATTTACAGGAACTATTTCATTCGTAGAATGTGCTAAATTATTTACTGAAACTTCAACTAGTACTGGTTCTTCTGTGGCAAACTCTGCTTGTGAATTAGCAATTATCTTTTTATTAACTGGATTTTTATTTAAAATTGCAGCAGCGCCATTTCATAACTGGTCTCCAGATGTTTACGAAGGAGCACCAACTCCAGTGACTGCATTCTTTACTATTGCGCCTAAATTAGCATTTTTTGCTGTATTTATCCGTTTATTTTTAGAAAGTTTTTTTGATTTCATTAATACTTGGCAAATGATTTTAATTTTAACAAGTATTTTTTCTATGACTTTAGGAGCTTTTGGTGCTTTAGCACAAAATAAAATTAAACGTTTCTTAGCTTTTAGTAGTATCAGTCATGCAGGTTATCTTTTAATTGGATTTGCTTCTGCAAATATTGAAGGTATTCAATCATTCTTATTATATATCATTGTATATATTGTTATGAATGTAATCGCATTTTCAATTATTTTAAGCGGAACTCGTCATACTAAACATTCAAATAATATGGTAGTTCATATGAAATATATTACTGACTTAGCTTATTTAGCTAAAACAAATCCAATTTTAGCTATAACTTTTACAGTAACTATGTTCTCTATGGCAGGTGTACCACCATTTGCTGGTTTTTACAGTAAAGCATTCTTATTCTTTGCTGCATTAAATAGTAATTTAGGTGTACTAGCTGTTTTAGGTGTATTAACAAGTGTTTTAACTTGTTTTTATTACTTACGTATTGTTCGTATTATGTATTTCTCAGTACCAAAAACATGGTGTAACAGTGTTCAAGTACCACGTGAAAACGCATATATTTTAGCATTAAGCTTTTTCTTCTTAACATTCTTTGTAGTAAATCCTACTCCACTTTATTTAGTAATTCACAAAGCTGCATTAGCTTTATGTATCTAATTTTAGTAAGAAAAATCAACAATCTATTCCTAAGAGAAGATTTCAGATAACTCTATATCTTTTAGCTAATTATTTCCTTAAATAGTTAGCTACTTCTCTTATTTCATCTCATTTTTTATACTCTTTATAAAAAACCTCGCAAAGAAACAAATGACAAAATTAAACGAAAATCAATTATTTCAACAAAACAAAAAATATGCTTATAGTGTAAAAATTATTGGAAAAACGTACGATTTCAAATTATTATCTTTTTTTACCAAAACAATAAAAATTATTGCAACATCTTTTTTCAATACAAAAAATATCTCTATTATCGCATTACCCAAACAACGAAAATATACAACTGTTTTACGTTCTCCACATATTTATAAAAAATCACAAGAACATTTTTTATTACAAACTAATAAATTAGCTATTTATTGCTTTTTTAAAAATCAAAAAATTGCAGATTTATTTCATAAAACAATTCAACGTATTACATTTCCAGGTATTGAAATTTCTATTGAAACATCATACCTTCAATAACTTAATCAATATTAATATATTACTTTATTCAACAAATGATTACAACTAATCAATTAAAACAACTTCAAATAGAAAAAACTAAACATTTTCTTAAAAACAATAAATATATATTTTTTTTACACTGGACTCCTTTAACTACGTCTGAAATTAAACAATTTAAACAAAAATTTAATTTCAATAAAAAAGAGGTAAATACAATCTCCATTTTAAAAGTAAAAAATACTATATTTTCAAATACTAACGAATTTGCAGACTTAAATTTACCTAAAATTGAAGGACCTAATTTATTCTTAGGCTGTTCATCTGAACAATCTTTAAAACAAGTCTATAACTTATTAAAAAAAATACCAAATATTATTATAATTGGTGCATTCATTGAAAATATGAATTTAAATCATTTAGAATTAGAAGTTTATTTTAATAAAATTCATAATCAAAATGTTTCTTATAATTTTAATGCAACTTTAACTAATTTAGTAAGTAATAATGTAAACTTAGGTTTTTTAAAAACTTATCAGTCTTTAAATTACGTTTTAACAAATATTCATTCAAAATAATTTACAATAAAATAAATATATACTAATTATGGGACAAAAAACAAATCCATTAGCATTACGAATTCGTTATAATAATTTAGATTTTGATAATACATGGTTTAGCGAAAAAGAATATGCTAACTGTTTAGCACAAAATCTTCAATTAAAAGAATATACAAAAAACTTTTCTAAACATTTAAATGTACCAGAAAATAGATTAGCAGTAAATTTCAATTTTAAACAAAACACAATTTACTCTTTTTTTTGTATTCCTGTTCAATCTCGTTTTTTAAGAGCACGTCAATTTAAATTAAATGCTCGAATTCCAAGATTTTGGAGCAAACTTCGTTACCAACAAAGTCGAAATATTTCAAAATCAAAATACTTTCAAAAAAATAAAGTAAATCAACTAACAACTTTTCAAATTTCAACAAGTAAGTTAGAAAAATTATCGAAATTAACAACTCGTAAATACTTTTATAAACCTAAAAGTACGAAATTAATAAATAGTAATCATTTATCAACTTTACCGATTACTACAAAATCAATTACAAATAATAATAATTTAAATTATTTATTTAAAGATCTTCAAACTTTAAAATATAAAGCGTCAAAAAAAAATACAAAAACAAAAAGAAACGTTTATAAACAAGCACAATTTAACTTACGTTACTTTTTATTACATTATTTTTTTGGAATAAAAACAGGCTCTATATTTAATTATTCTAAAGAAACTTCGAACTCATCTCAACTAAGTATTCAACAATTTTATAATAATTCACTAACATCAATTCCTGCTTTATTATCAAAATCAACTACTAAAGATAAAAAAGAATCAAATTTACCTATTCCTTTTTATTTTTTTAATAAAAGTCCAGCGAACAGAAACTATCAAAATTATTTAACAAATTATATTAGTACACAATATAATTTACCATTTCATTCATATAATTTTTGGCTTCAACAAGACTTCCAAAATGCAGGGTTCTTAGCTGATGAAATCGTTTATTTCTTAGAAAAACGTGTACCTTTCAAACGAATTAAACATAGAATTTCAAGAGAAATGACTAATAGTTCATGGATTAACGGTATTCGTTTAGAGTTTTCGGGTCGTGTAAGTGCACGTTCAAAAAAAGCTCAACGAGCAAAACACGAAGTAATCAAATTAGGACAAACATCACTACATGTATTCAATTATAAAATTGATTATGCAGCACGTACAGCTTATACATCTTACGGTTCTGTAGGTATTAAAGTATGGATTTGTTACAAATAA